ATTGGATTTGTTGCTAAAATATCGGTATTAAACCCGAAACTCCCGGCGGATGGCCAGTGACCCAAGTAAACGAAAGAATCGGTTAAATTTTTCATATAATCTCCTCTTCTAGCTAAACTATAAAAAAAGAACTCTGTCCCTTTTTTTTATTCTTTTTATTGAAAATAAAAAGAAAATTCCATTTAATAATTTATAATTAAATTTACCTATTTGGATATTTGTAAACAGAATCAAAAACCTATTCTATTTACAAATGTATTTTCAAAAATTTTTCATTTTCAATAATAATAATGAGACTTATTTAGAATTAAGCTAGAATTTGAGACCGGGTTTTATGTCAATTTTAAAAAACCTAAACCTGCTTTTTTTGCAACACTCCTTAAAAAAAGTTTCCATTAAACTAAAAGAATAAGGGGAAGGAAGAAAGCGAATCGATGTGCTAATTCCCCATCCTCAAATTAGTCCTTCCCAAGGGTTGTTGTCTCAATGAATAATTGTAGGAGTTAAATCTTGATAGAATTAAAAAAACTATGAAAAAAAAATTCAGAATTTTCTGATTTCTAGGATTAAACAAAAGGATTCGCAAATAAAAGTGCTAATGCTACAACCAGGCCATAAATTGTTAAAGCTTCCATAAAAGCCAAACTAAGCAATAAAGTACCTCGTATTTTTCCTTCTGCCTCAGGTTGTCTCGCGATACCTTCGACAGCTTGACCCGCAGCTGTACCTTGACCAACTCCAGGTCCAATAGAAGCAAGCCCAACAGCCAACCCAGCAGCAATAACCGAAGCAGCAGAAACCAGTGGATTCATGATAAGTTCCTCACACCAAAATAAAGAAATAGTTAATGATACAACCATCCAATGACTTAGGACTTAATTATAATTAAGTCATCGCTAAGATTCATCTAGCCAAAATAACCAAAAACTTTAATTGAAATAATATAATTATATTATTTAATCATAAGAATTACTTTGATATTAGTTCCTATCCACGGGATTTTGAAAAATTCATAATATATATATACGACTTTTTTCTGCCATTTCTTTTTTGTGAACCATTCTTTGAATTCTTCGTTCTTTTTTTGATAGCCAATTCACAGAGAAAAAGGAAGAACTTCTAATCGAATCCTTATCTATTATCGAAATAGAAATTCATAAAAGTAGTGGGGCAGATTATATAGATCTTTAACTCATATATACCTAGTCAATATCAAATATCACATATACAAATGTTTCTTACATAACGTAAACCAACTATTCTATAATTGGACTAACCTAAAAACGAATATTTGAAAAAAAAAAATAGTTAATGATGACCCTCCATAGATTCACCTATATAAGCTGCAGCTAAAGTGGCAAAAATGAGAGCTTGAATCCCGCTTGTAAATAATCCAAGGAACATGACAGGTATAGGAACCACTAAAGGTACTAAAGAAACAAGAACAACAACTACTAATTCATCGGCTAATATATTTCCGAAAAGTCGAAAACTAAGTGATAGGGGTTTTGTAAAATCTTCTAAGATGTTAATGGGTAAAAGAATTGGAGTTGGTTGAATGTATTTACTGAAATACCCTAATCCTTTTTTGCTAAGACCCGCATAAAAATATGCTACTGATGTGAGTAAAGCTAAAGCAACCGTCGTATTTATATCATTCGTTGGTGCTGCTAACTCCCCTTGAGGTAACTGGATAATTTTCCACGGTAAAAGGGCTCCTGACCAGTTAGAAACAAAAATAAATAAAAACAGGGTTCCAATAAAGGGAACCCATGGACCATACTCTTCTCCAATCTGAGTTTGACTCACGTCTCGAATGAATTCAAGGACAAATTCAAAGAAATTTTGGCCGCCAGTTGGAATGGTTTGTGGATTGCGAACCGCTAGAGCTGCGGAACCTAATAAAATAGCAATTACAACCCAAGAAGTAATAAGGACTTGCGCATGGACTTGGAACCCCCCTATTTGCCAATAGAAATGTTGGCCTACTTCTACACCAGATATCTCATATAACCCTTCTTTTATTAGTGTGTTGATGGAACATGATAAAACATTCATATTGCCCTCTGACAGAAATAAGAACTTTAAATTATTTTGATTCAAGATCCCCCCTTTTTTTACTTAATTTACTTTAATTTTATATTTTAGTTTTGGATACCAACTAAACTAATCACACAATATCTCCAGTTTTTTTATCTCTTTTTCTTTTGTACGATTCAGGAGTAGTAACCGATTTTATAAATCGAAATACAGGGAGCTCCCTCCCCTCAAAAAAAAATTTGATTTATTTATCTTATTATTAATCAAGAATTTTGTATATAGCTAGAACGGCCCTCACAAATTGCGAATACTAATTTGTTAAGAATGAATCGAATTGAAGCTATAGCGTCATCATTTGCTGGAATAGAAATATCCGCGAGATCGGGATTACAATTTGTATCGATTAAAGAAATGGTTGGAATTCCCAAAGTTATACATTCTCGAAGAGCCGTATATTCTT